TCTTATTTTCATATTTTTCATTCCTTACCTTAATTATGAATTGATTCTTGGAAGAAAATAAGTTTCTTGAAATTTGGAATCGGGAATTGTACTTTCCGGAAAATAATGTTGAAGGTTAAAATAAAAAACTATCTAATCAATCGAATCCTTTGAATCTTTATTGCGAATTCTATAAATTATACGTCCTCTAGTTGAATCGTAACGACTTACTTCAATTTTGACTCTATCCCCGGGTAGAATCCGTATGAAACTACGCCGGATCCTTCCTGAAACATAACCTAAAATTAGGTCTTCATTATCTAAACGAACCCGGAACATACCATTGGGAAGTGATTCGGTAATTAAACCTTCATGAACCCATTTTTGTTCTTTCATTTGAGGTAAAACCTCCTTGGTGTATCAACTGTTGGAGGAAGAGTGCTATTAGACAACCCGTCCTTTCGCTTTTTGTTTTCACAAATAGGAAGTCTCGGATCTAATTCGGGTATTCGAAGGATTACCATATATAACACAAAACTTCTCCGCCGATTCTTTCTAGTCTAGCCTCTCGGTCTGTCATTATACCTTGAGAAGTAGAAAGGATTACAATTCCCATCCCACCTAAAATTCTAGGAATTCGTTGGTAATTAGAATAGATTCGTAGACCAGGTCGACTTATTCTTTTTAAAGTTAAAACAGTTCTATATTGTCCTTTACTATTTCTTCTATGTTGCAGGGTTAAAACCAAAAAAGCTTTTTTGTTTTCCCGATGTTTCCTCACATTTTGGATAAAACCTTCTCGTAAAAGTATTTTAACAATGTTTTCAGTGATGTTAGTAGATGCTATTCGAACTGTTCCTTTTCTATTCATGTCAGCATTTCGTATAGAAGTTATTATATCAGCAATAGTGTCTCTACCCATGATGAACTAAAATTAGTGGTTTCTCAGAATTTGGATATAATAAACATGCTCTTTTAAAATTATTCTTTATTTTTATTAAAGTATATACGTGAGACATAATCTACTAATATAATAATTAATCGATCTCATTCAAGCCAATTTTACTAGAACTATATAACTCTAATCATGATTTCGTTTTATAATACCTCGGGGGCTAATGAAACTATTTTAGTAAAATTTAACTGTCTCAATTCTCGTGCAATCGCACCAAAAATTCTTGTTCCTTTAGGATTTCCTTCTTGATCAATGACAACTGCAGCATTGTCATCATATCGTATTATCATACCGTTATCACGTTTGAGTTCTTTACAAGTACGTACAATTACAGCTCTGATCACCTCAGATCTTTCTAGAGGCATATTCGGTACTGCTTCTTTGATCACAGCAACAATAATGTCACCAATATGAGCATATCGGCGATTACTAGCTCCTATGATTCGAATACACATCAATTTTCGCGCCCCGCTGTTGTCCGCTACATTCAAAAGGGTCTGGGGTTGGATCATATCATTTTTTGAATCTATTTTAAAAATGCAAAAGGGGCGTAGAAAAAAAAAAGAAATATTCTTTGTCCAAAAGAGAAACCCACATGTTAGTTCAAAGGAAAGACTTCTTGCCTTTCATTTTACAGTTCTATTCTGAAAGAATAAATAATAAATTGAGTTTGTATAGGCATTTTGGATGCTGCGATTTGAATAGCCTTTCTGGCTACATTTTCTGCTACTCCCCCTATTTCATAAAGTATTCTACCCGGTTTAACGACAGCTACCCAATATTCGGGGGATCCTTTACCCGACCCCATACGTGTTTCTGCAGGTCTTACTGTAACTGGTTTATCTGGAAATATACGTACCCATATTTTTCCACCACGACGTACATTTCGTGACATTGCGCGTCTCCCCGCTTCGATTTGTCTAGATGTGATCCAAGTAGGTTCAAGTGCTTGAAGAGCATATCTACCGAAACCGATACTATTACCTCTAGAAGATATTCCCTTCATTCTTCCTCGATGTTGTTTACGAAATCTGGTTCTTTTGGGGTTATAGTTGATGGTTGTTTCGCAATTCCATCTCTACTCCAGAACTGGACATGAGAGTTTCTTCTCATCCAGCTCCTCGCGAATCAAAAGAAAATAGTTAATTAAGATATCCATTTATGTAAGTAATGAATAATACGTTAAATCCATGGATTTTTTCAGATTTTATCTAGTTTATTTGAAATTCTTCTATACTTGAATTTTGCTATCTTAACTAAAATAGATCCATATTATACATATTTCAAGTTAGGAATAATTCCAGTTTTTATAGTCTAACGAATCCTTATTTTCCTTTCTTTTTATCGTATCGGATCGCTTAAAATTGAACAATTCAATAAAATCCAATTTTCGCGGGCGAATATTTACTCTTTCAATATCTCATTCAGGTGTTGGGTTAGCCTCTGATTTTTCAGAATCAATCAAAAGGTTCCTGGTTCGTTCCGCCATCCCACCCGATGAATTATTAGGACTCATCTTCAAGAGAATCATTTCTATTCATGGGTTCCTTCGTTCCCATCGCTTCT